ATGTCACGATGACTCTTTTCAACTAATCATAAAGATATTGGTACACTATATTTCATCTTTGGAGCTTGAGCCGGTATAGTAGGCACATCTTTAAGTTTAATTATTCGTGCTGAACTAGGTCAACCAGGAACCCTTATTGGAAACGATCAAATTTATAATGTTATTGTTACCGCCCACGCCTTTGTAATAATTTTTTTTATAGTTATGCCAATTATAATTGGAGGATTTGGTAATTGACTTGTTCCCTTAATATTAGGAGCTCCAGATATAGCCTTCCCTCGTATAAACAATATAAGATTTTGACTACTCCCTCCATCACTCACATTATTACTCATAAGTAGAATGGTTGAAAGAGGTGTAGGTACAGGATGAACTGTTTACCCTCCTCTATCCGCTGCCATCGCCCATGCAGGAGCCTCTGTAGATATAGGAATTTTCTCCCTCCACTTAGCAGGTGTTTCCTCCATTTTAGGAGCAATTAACTTTATAACAACCACAATTAATATACGATCTGCTGGGATAACTCTAGATCAAATACCTCTATTTGTATGATCTGTATTTATTACCGCTATCCTTTTACTCTTATCCTTACCAGTCTTAGCTGGAGCAATTACGATACTCTTGACCGACCGTAATTTAAACACATCCTTTTTCGACCCTGCAGGTGGAGGAGATCCTATTTTGTACCAACACTTATTTTGATTCTTTGGTCACCCTGAAGTTTACATTTTAATTTTACCAGCATTTGGTATAATTTCTCATATCGTCAGCCAAGAATCTGGAAAAAAAGAATCTTTTGGAACCCTAGGTATAATTTATGCTATACTAGCAATTGGAATTTTAGGATTTGTAGTATGAGCTCATCACATATTTACAGTAGGTATAGACGTCGACACTCGTGCTTACTTTACTTCAGCCACTATAATTATTGCTATTCCTACAGGAATTAAAGTATTTAGGTGATTAAGAACCCTTCACGGAACTCAGATCAATTACTCTCCCTCACTCCTGTGAGTATTAGGATTTATTTTTCTATTTACCACTGGAGGACTAACCGGTATTGTTCTAGCAAACTCGTCAATCGATATTATTTTACATGATACATACTACGTAGTAGCCCATTTCCATTATGTATTATCAATAGGAGCCGTGTTTGGTATCTTCGCCGGCCTTACTCACTGATTCTCTTTATTTACAGGATTATCTTTAAATCCTAAATGATTAAAAATTCACTTCTCTATTATATTTATTGGAGTAAACTTAACCTTTTTCCCTCAACATTTCCTAGGCCTTAATGGTATACCACGACGATACTCAGACTACCCAGATACATTTTCTACATGAAATATTGTTTCGTCTATAGGATCTATAATCTCTTTCGCTGCTGCCCTAGGATTCTTAATAATCATTTGAGATGCATTCACAATCAAACGACCTTTACTTTCTCCTCCTTCCTTATCATCATCGATTGAGTGATACCATCAATACCCTCCTTCTGATCACTCTTATATAGAAATCCCTTTAATATCTAACTTCTAGAATGACAGAAAAATGTATAAGATTTAAGCTCTTATTATGAAGATTTACTTCTTCTAGAAATAATTTACTATTTTTCTCTAATGGCAACATGAGGTTATCTAAGATTTCAAGACAGAGCTTCCCCCTTAATAGAACAACTAATTTTCTTTCACGATCATATTATATTAATTCTAATTCTCATTATTACTTTTGTAGGATATATTCTTTTATCAATTATGACAAACTCCTTAATCTATCGACACTTATTAGAAAATCAAGCCATTGAAATAATTTGAACAGTAATTCCAGCTTTCATTTTAATTTTTATTGCATTACCATCCCTACGACTCCTTTACCTTCTTGATGAAGTAAATAATCCATCTTTAACGTTAAAAACGATTGGGCATCAATGATATTGAAGCTATGAATATTCAGATTTTCTTCATTTAGAATTTGACTCTTATATAATCCCAATTAATGAACTAGAACCTTCAAGATTTCGCCTCCTTGATGTAGACAACCGAGTAATCCTACCTTTAAATACTCAAATTCGAATTATTATTTCAGCCGCTGACGTTATCCATTCTTGAACTGTTCCCCCTTTAGGAATTAAAGCAGATGCTGTACCAGGTCGTCTTAATCAAGCAAGATTTATAATTTCACGACCTGGTTTATTTTATGGACAATGTTCAGAAATCTGTGGAGCGAACCATAGGTTTATACCCATTGTAATTGAAAGTACTTATATAACTCATTTCCTAAAATGAGTATCATCATCTTTAACTTCACCCGATAACTAATAATAGTCTAGGTCTTTTAAACCTATAATAGTATCCATAATACTTCTGGTGACCAGAAATTAGTTAATTTATAATATAAACTTGTCATGTTTAAGTAATTTCCTCAAATATTTCTTAATGCCACAAATAGCTCCCCTTTTATGAACTTACCTATATATTTTCTTTATTGTTGGACTTATACTGTTCTTTATATTAACTTATTTTATTAAACCTTATAAGACAATTAATTCATTTACTCTCTCTTCAACTCTCAATACACAAAAACCTTGAAAATTATAACTAATTTATTTTCAATTTTTGAACCCTCATCAAGAATTTTCAATTTGTCTCTAAACTGATCTTCTACCCTTCTAGGTATTGTATTTATTCCCTACTTATATTGGTCTTCTCCATCTCGATGATCTTTATTATGAAGAAAAATTATCTTAACTTTATATAATGAATTTAAAGCCTTATTAACTTCTTATCATTCTAAATCTATTTTATTATTTATTTCTATATTTACATTTATTGTATTCAACAATTTCTTAGGTCTTCTCCCTTATGTATTCACAAGATCTAGTCATATTTCTATAACACTCTCGTTGTCTCTTCCTCTTTGAATTACTCTTATAATTTTTGGATGAATAAATCATACACAACATATATTCGCTCACTTGGTTCCACAAGGAACTCCTTCACTTCTCATACCTTTTATAGTATTAATTGAAACAATCAGAAATCTAATCCGCCCAGGGACACTTGCTGTCCGACTAGCAGCAAACATAATCGCTGGTCACCTCCTCTTAACCCTTTTAGGAAACACTGGATCATCTCTATCATTTTATCTTCTTTTAATTTTAATTTTCTCTCAAATTTTATTATTAGTTCTAGAAGCTGCTGTAGCAATTATCCAGTCATATGTATTTGCTGTTTTAAGTACTCTTTATACAAGCGAAATTAACTAATGTCAAACTCCCACGGATTCCATCCTTACCACTTAGTAGATATAAGTCCTTGACCTTTAACAGGTTCAATTAGAGCACTAATATTAACTACTGGACTAGTTAAATGATTTCATCTTTATAATTTAAACCTTTTAATTTTAAGACTTTTCGTAACCTTACTAACAATATATCAATGGTGACGTGATATTACACGCGAAGGAACATATCAAGGATTACATACATTTATAGTAATTAAAGGCCTACGATGAGGAATAATTTTATTTATTGTATCAGAAATTTTATTCTTCTTTTCCTTTTTCTGAGCATTCTTTCATAGAAGGCTATCCCCTTCTATCGAAATCGGTATGCAATGACCTCCTTTAAGCATTCAACCATTTAACCCATTCCAAATCCCACTTTTAAATACTACCATCTTATTGTCTTCGGGAGCAACCGTAACATGAGCTCATCACGCTATTATAGAATCTAATTTAAGACAAGCAATTCAAAGACTAGGTATTACTATCTTATTAGGGATTTACTTCACCATACTTCAAGCTTACGAATATATTGAAGCTTCATTTTCTATTGCCGACTCTGTCTTTGGTTCAACTTTTTTTGTAGCTACAGGATTCCATGGACTTCATGTTATCATTGGAACTTCTTTTTTGCTAATTTGTTTTCTTCGTCTTTTTAACTGTCACTTTTCTTCTAATCACCATATTGGATTTGAAGCAGCAGCATGATACTGACACTTTGTTGATGTAGTTTGGTTATTTTTATATATATTCATTTATTGATGAGGAGGATAATTTTCTTAATATAAAAAGTATATTTGACTTCCAATCAAAAAGTCTAATTTTTAGAGAAAATAATTTTTATAATTATATTTTTATCATTAATTACACTCTTAATCTCTTGTATTCTTATATTTCTCGCCTCTGTTATCTCAAAAAAATCAATTCTTGATCGAGAAAAAAATTCTCCTTACGAATGTGGATTCGATCCTAACCACTCAGCACGCCTACCCTTTTCTCTACGATTTTTTCTTATTGCCGTAATTTTTTTAGTTTTTGATGTAGAAATTACACTCCTTTTACCTATTGCATCAATCTTTAACATTACTAATATAATGTCTTGACTTTCTACAAGTTCTTTATTCCTTATTATTTTACTATTGGGTCTTTATTATGAATGATACAATGGTGCTTTAGAATGAACTGAATAAGGCTATAGTCAATAGTTATGACATATAAGTTGCATTTATAAAGAGTATTTTATACTAGCTTTAATTAGAAAGTGAATTTATTACATTTAGTTTCGACCTAACCTTTGACTTTCTTTAGTCTCTAATTATAATAGAAGCCAAGTATGAGGCGTATTACTGTTAATAATATCAATGAATTACTCTTATTCCTGTTATAATTTCCTTTATTCTGTTTTTAATTACCTTTGAATAAACTTAAGAATATTAAGTCAAAAATAAAGCTTCTAACTTTTTTTTAAGCAGTTAAACTCTGTTTATATTCTTTGTTCTTATAGTGTAAGTAACACATTACATTTTCGTTGTAAAACTGAAATAATTATTTCTAAAAACACCAGCTTTTATAAATTTATTATATCCAAAATAACAAATTATATCTTAAGCTCCACAAGCTAACATTTTCCTTAAACTATTTGAATTTATTTGCAGGTAACTTACCTCCTTTGCAGCTTCAATGCAATATTCTTTATAAATTATACAAATAAATATAAATATATAAACCAATAATTAACCTAATCACAAATATTTTTATATAAACCTTTAATCTGTTAGCTTGTATTTCATTTAATTTCTTAAATCTTTTTATCCTAAAATAATAAATTCCCTGAGCTCCCATATACTCATATCAACCTTTATCCCCTAGCCTATGAATATAGTTTCCTTTTTTTAAAGATACCTCTCTATTTTTTATAGATCTTAATATAGGTAAAAACCATATTGAGCCTCTCATCTCTACTAAATTTATATTATCAGCCCTTTTTATTTTATACGTCACATTTATCAAATTTATCATATATCCAATAAACCCTCCTAAAAAACTAATAGCCAAAGTTAATCTTTTTATTAAATCACTTAAACAAACTATATATAATTCTGGATAAATCAATCAAGATAGTATACAACCACCAAAAATTGCTCCTAAACCTAACAATGTTATAGAATTTACTATAATTTTGTCGGTATCATTAATATTACTTAAGGACCTTAAATTAAATTCTCCTCTTATAGTATAAAAAATTATACGCCCAGTATACATTACTGTTAATCCTGTTGCTAAAACATATAAAATTAAAGCAATTATATTAATCTCTCTTATAAATGAAATCTCTAAAATTATATCTTTAGAATAAAATCCAGCTATAAAAGGAAACCCACATAAAGCTAAGTTAGCAATTATTATATATGACCTTCTTAGAGGTATAAATTTCACTAAACCCCCTATACAACGAATATCTTGGTAGCCTCCTACACTATGAATTACCACTCCTGCACATATAAAAAGTAACGCTTTAAATAAAGCATGAGACAATAAATGTAAATATGCTAAATCAGAATACCCAAGAGCCAAAATTCTTAATATCACCCCTAACTGTCTAAGAGTTGATAAAGCAATAATTTTTTTTAAATCATATTCAAAATTAGCTCCCAATCCAGCTATAAATATAGTTAAACAAGAAACAATCAATAAAACTCTTTGAATACTTGATCCTTCTAAAGCAGGACTAAACCGAATTATTAAATAAACACCTGCAGTTACAAGTGTAGATGAATGAACTAAGGCCGACACAGGTGTAGGAGCCGCTATTGCAGCTGGTAATCATGCTGAAAAAGGAATCTGTGCCCTTTTAGTTATTGAAGCTAATACTAACATTACTTTTACTATAAACCATGAATCATCTAAATAGTATCTATATAAAAAAAAATTTCACCCTCCTATCCTTCTTATTAAACCAATCCCAAGTAAAATGGCAACATCCCCTACTCGGTTAGAAAGAACAGTTAATATACCAGCGTTAGCTGACTTTTCATTTTGATAATAAATAACTAAACAATAAGACACCAATCCTAATCCATCTCACCCTAATAAAATACTAACCAAATTAGGTCTTAAAACCATTAGAGTTATTGACAGCACAAATATCAAAACAAGATATATAAATCGATTAAAATTTTTATCCCCTTCTATGTATCTTCCTCTATAATATAAAACCCTTCTCGAAATTAAAAAAACAAAACACAAAAATAATAAAGAAATCCAATCAAACACTAAAGTAAATGTAACTGTCATACTATTCCTTCTTAGTAATTCCCATTCCACAATATCCCTTACACCTAAATTAAACTTTATTACTCCTAATCCTCCACAATATGCTGAAATCAATATTAACCCTAACATTCTTACTTCATGTATAAAAATTTTTCAAATCATTATCTAGCACTTAACGCTTTAATTTCCATTGAAATTTTTATTAAAGATCTAAATTATCATAATATTTATATTTAAAATTAATGTATTTAAAGGTATTCAGTGTAAAAATAATACCAAATACTCTCGAACCTTTCCTGAACAACATGAATATAAACTATTAAAAAATAAACCGTGTTGACTTAACCTATATAAATACAAAGTATAAGCCGCACTAAAAAAAGACAACAACCTTAATCCTATAATTCTTAATTTTCTTCACCTTACAACTCTTAAGATTAAAGAAATCTCTCCTACTAAATTCAACGTTGGAGGTCTTGCTATATTTCTAACTCTTAAAAGGAATCACCATAATCTTATCCTAGGTATAAAACATAGTATACCTTTATTAATTAAAAGACTTCGTCTCCCTATCCGCTCATAAATAATGTTAGACAAACAAAATAAACCAGATGAACATAAACCATGTCCTACTATTACTACTATACCTCCTATCACTCCCCAAAATCTAGAAATTATTAAACCACAAATTACTAATCTTATATGAGCAACCGAAGAATAAGCAATCAAAGCTTTTATATCCATTTGTCGCAAACATATTAAACTAGTAAAAATTCCCCCTATAAGTCTTAATCCAACTCATAATCAATTAAATTTTCTTCCGACAGATTGAAACAAAATTAATACTCGAATAACACCATATCCTCCTAATTTCAATAAAATCCCTGCTAAAATTATAGATCCTGCAACAGGAGCCTCCACATGAGCTTTTGGAAGCCATAAATGAAAAATGTAAATAGGAAATTTTACTAAAAAAGCCCATATAGTGACAAAATATCAAACTATTCTCCTATATTGTACTTCTCTTACTATACATTCTCTTAATAAAATCTCCAATCTGCCTCTTCTAAAATATAAATATAATAATGACCTTAATAAAGGTAAAGAAAATCTTAAAGTATAAAAAAACATATACACTCCAGCCTGAATACGTTCAGGCTGGTAACCTCAACCCAAAATCAAAATTAAAGTAGGAATTAAAGAAATCTCAAATATAATATAGAACAACAAGTAATCTAAACAACAAAACGTAAATACAAGACATAATAACAATAGCATATTTACAACAATAAAACTTGACTTAAATTTATTTACTCAATTTACTTTCTCCCTTGATATAATAATTAGAGACATAATCCATACTCTTAAAAAAATTATCATATAACTAATATAATCTATCCCAAATAAATATCCGAGTTCATATAAAAAAAAGTCGTGAAAACAATTAATCCCCAATAAAAACCTCATAAATAATAACCCTAACTGAATTACAGACCACATTCTACTATATTTTATCAATAATATTAACCCAAAAATAAACTTTAACATTCCAATAGATTAAACCTTATAAACCGATCATTCCCATGACTTCGTACCGCAATCACCAATAACCTTAATCCTAAAGCCCCTTCACAAGCCGCTAAAGTTAAGAAAAACAACCTAAAATAAATCTCTCTGCCTACACCTACTAACTGTATTCTCATTATCCAAAATACTCTTAGCATTATAAACTCTAGCCTCAACAAAGCATTTAATAAATGCTTATAAAATCTTATAAATCCTCATAAGCCACACATTATTATCCACAAAGAAACAACAACTAAAAATTTTAACCTTAACATTAGTTCTGATAGTTTAAAAAAAACTTAGGTCTTGTAAACCTATAATGAAATAATTTTCTCAAAACTTCAGAGAAAAAGAACCTTTATCTTTAATTCCCAAAATTAATATTTTATTTAAACTATTCTCTGATATGTTATTAACTATTCCCTCCCTCCTACTTTTATCCTTTTTATTTACCCAAGCCTCTCACCCTTTAATATTAGGAATAATTTTACTTTTACAAACCATCCTAATTTCAGTAACAGCAGGAATTTCCACTTTCTCATTTTGATTTTCTTATATCTTATTTATAATTTTCCTAGGAGGAATATTAGTTTTATTTATCTACGTTGCATCATTAGCATCAAACGAATACTTCTTTATTTCCTTCAAAATATTCAAGTTTTACTTTTTTATTCTTATATTGTTAACCTTATTATATTTTTTTTTAGATCCCCTTTTTACCCCATTTTTATCTTCCCTCCCTAGTTCTTCCATTTATAATTATGCATCTACTCCTTCCAATATCAGATGAATTTACAGAACATCATTTATAAAATTCACCTTATTTATCATTATATATCTATTACTAACCTTAATTGTTGTAGTAAAAATCGCCAATTTTACTAAAGGTCCTTTACGTTTACTAAATTAATGATCAACCCTATACGTAAATCCCATCCTCTTCTTAAAATTATTAATAATTCATTAGTAGATATACCTCTACCTAGAAACCTATCTACATTTTGAAATTTTGGATCTTTACTTGGGCTTTGTTTAATAATTCAGATTTTAACTGGGTTATTTTTAGCAATACACTATACAGCCCATGTTGAACTAGCCTTTTCCAGAGTTGTACATATTTGCCGAGACGTTAATTATGGTTGGTTACTTCGAGTAATCCATGCTAACGGAGCTTCTTTTTTTTTTATTTGTCTTTACTTCCATATTGGACGTGGAATTTATTATGGATCTTACACACTATTCCATGCATGAATAGTAGGAGTTGTTATTCTTTTTATAGTTATAGCAACAGCTTTTTTAGGATACGTTTTACCTTGGGGGCAAATATCATTCTGAGGAGCTACTGTTATTACTAATCTTTTCTCAGCTATTCCCTACATTGGAACAAATTTAGTTCAATGAATTTGAGGAGGATTCTCAGTTGATAATGCCACTCTAACCCGATTTTTTACTTTCCATTTCATTTTACCTTTTATTGTAGCTGCAGCTACAATAATTCACATCTTATTTCTTCACCAAACAGGAGGTAATAATCCTCTTGGTATTTCTAGTTTTATCGACAAAATTCCCTTCCATCCTTATTTTACTTTTAAAGACATTGTAGGATTTGTTGTTATCTTAATAATCTTATTATTACTATCTCTCCTTAATCCATATCTCCTAGGAGATCCAGATAATTTTATTCCAGCTAACCCTTTAGTTACTCCTCCTCATATTCAACCCGAATGATATTTCTTATTTGCTTACGCCATTTTACGCTCTATTCCCAACAAGCTAGGAGGTGTAATCGCATTAGTATTATCTATTGCCATTCTAATAATTTTACCTTTTACCCATATTTCACAATTCTGTAGGCTTACTTTTTATCCATTAAATCAAATTATATTTTGATTTCTTGTTTCTATCCTAATTCTCTTAACTTGAATTGGAGCTCGCCCAGTAGAAGATCCTTACATTCTTGTTGGTCAAACACTTACAGTCTTATATTTTTCTTATTTTGTTATTAATCCCCTTATCCTCTTATGATGAGATAAAATACTAAATTGATTATTTAGTTTATATAAAAACAAGTGTTTTGAAAGCATTAGAAAAGTAGTACTTAATAATCGATTTTATATAACAAACTTTTAATTACAAGCAACATTTATATAATTATTCAAGCTAAACACTTAAACCACCATTTATTTGTAAACTGGTTCCAAAATAACTTGTATCTTAAATTTCTTTACCTAATATACTAATTTAATTATATTACAATATATAAACAAAACAAATTACTTTTAGCCCTAAAAAAAATATTAAATAATTAATAGATACAGGTAAAAACCTTTTCCACGCTAAATATATTAGTTTATCATAACGTAGACGAGGCAAAGTACCACGTACCCAAATAAACCTAAACGCAATTAATACAGACTTTAAATAAAATAACCCTCTAAAAAGACTTCTTCCTAAAAAAATGATTACAAACAAAACTCTTATAAATAAAATCCTGGCATACTCAGCTATAAAAATTAAAGCAAACCCTCCACTTCCATACTCAGTATTAAATCCCGAAACTAATTCTGATTCACCTTCTGCAAAATCAAAAGGAGTACGATTTGTTTCAGCTAAACAAGAACTAAATCAAATTAATCTTAAAGGTAACGAAATCATTACAAACCAAACCTCACTTTGATATTTTATAAACAATTCCAACCTTACCCCTCCAATTAAAACAATAAAAGACAGTAAAATTAAAGCCAACCTTACCTCATATGAAATAGTCTGAGCCACCGAACGTAATCTTCCAAGTAAAGAATACTTACAATTTGAAGACCACCCAGCCACTATCGTCCTATAAACATTTAATCTTAAACAGCAAAAAAAAAATAAAATACTTAAATCAAATCTTACTAGCCCTACCTCATAAGGCAAAACAATTCAAACAAGTAAAGAAAGAAACAATCTAAATACGGGAGATAAATAATAAGCCAAAAAATTTGATATAATTGGTATTACTTGTTCCTTTGTAAACAATTTGATAGCATCAGAAAATGGTTGTAAAACCCCTAGGTACCCAACCTTATTAGGTCCTTTACGAATCTGAATACATCCTAATACTTTTCGTTCAAATAAAGTAACAAAAGCTACTCCTACTAAAACACAAATAATTAACACTAAATAATTTAAAAATTCTACTACTATTAACACAAAACAATTAGCTTTAATCGTTTAACTACTTATAGACTTTTACTCTATTTAACTAGATCCTAAATCTAGAGCATATTTTCTGCCAAAATAGTATTTCTCACTATCAAAATTTAAAACTATTTAATCCTTTCGTACTAAAATAATTTAACTTAATATCAAAAGATAGAAACCAACCTGGCTCACGCCGGTCTGAACTCAAATCATGTAAAAATTTAAAGGTCGAACAGACCCTCTTTTATAAATTCTGCTCCATAAAGATATTTTAATTCAACATCGAGGTCGCAATCTTTCTTTTCGATATGAACTCTCAAAGAAAATTACGCTGTTATCCCTAAAGTAATTTAGTCTTTTAATCTTAACTCTTAAGGATCAATTAATAGCCTTCTGACTTCACTTATCCGTGTATAAAATATAAACAGTTAATATTACTTATATCTTTATCGCCCCAATAAAATATAATAAATAATCTAATATTTATATAGAAAATTTTAATTCAATTTTATTAATTATATAAAACTTTATAGGGTCTTATCGTCCCTCTGAATTATTTAAGCCTTTTCACTTAAAAGTTAACTTCAACATTTATAATAAAGACAGTATTTCCCTTGTCAAACCCTTCATACAAGTTCTCAATTAAAGAACTAATGATTATGCTACCTTTGCACGGTCAAATTACCGCGGCTCTTAAACTAATTGTCAGTGAGCAGGTCAGACTATCTAAACCTTCAAACAGACATGTTTTTGATAAACAAGCAAAGAATAAATTTGCCGAATTCCTTTACTATATCTTTATAAAATTATAATTTACCATTATTTTATTATTCAATCATAATATTATCAACATTTATACTAATAGAATCATTATTTCTCAATATATTTAATTATTATAAACATCCTAATAAAAAATAAAGCTAATCCTTCTTTTTTCTCTTCTATTAGTTAAAACACTTTAATAATATGGCTACTTTTAAGCCTAATTTAACAATATACATATATACACTTACCTATTATAATAACTTTATAAAATAAGAAGCTAATCCCTCCTACTTTTAAACTCTAAATTATTTTAATTTAAAGTCTAAATTATACTTATTTCTTAGAAAACTAGATATCATAAAACTCGTTTAACATATCATCTTTAATTTTATATTAAAGTTTCATTTTGCAATATAAACCTTTTTATAAAATTAGCTATTATTTATTTCGAGAATTTTATTAATTTTTAAATAATTTAAATCCTCCCTGATACACAAGGTACAATCACTTATAATTACTATAAACGTTATAAACTCTATAAACAAAATATTCCTTTACAGTACTTTTACTCTATTGCTCCTTATCTGATTTCATTAATCACTACTATCTTTATATAAATTAATTTTCTTATATTTAATTTTTACTCTACTTACTTGAACAATAATCTTAAACTCAAAACATAATTGACTTACACAATTAACTTTTTTCAACGTAACTGAAACGCTACACTTTTTAGCTATATTTTGATTAATCTAGGTTCATTTTCCAATAAACCTACTATGTTACGACTTATTTCATCCTTAAAATGAAAGCGACGGGCAATATGTACATAATTTAGTTCTTATATCTTCCAAACATATTAAACTTAAAATACAATTAAATCCTATTTCATTATTTTTATTCTTCAATAAATCCATCATAAATAAAATTTATTGTAACCCATATTTAACTTTCTTATAAGCTACACCTTGATCTAATTTAACTCATATTACATGAATTATAAAAATTTTTTTATAAATTATCTACTAATGACGGTATATAAACTACTATTTATAAAAGAAAGTAAAATTTTTACGTGGTTTATCGATCAACTAAATACAGGTTCCTCTAACAAGACTAAATTACCGCCAAACTCTTCAAATTTAAAGAACATATCTCATAGTAATCCACTTTTATAATAATTTTTAGTATAATAGGGTATCTAATCCTAGTTTAAACCTAAACCTTTTTAACTTCAATTTTTTATTATATAAAATTTATAAAAACCTTAATTTCACCTTAGATTTCCTTAACTTACACTAACTAATAAATTTATTTAATTAATCTATACAAGTAATCTTTACTCACTCTTAATGTTTAACCGCGACTGCTGGCACAATATTTTATCAGTTATCTCTTCTTATTGCTAATTTCTACTTTTATAGATAATTTAATATTTTATGCTGAGACTTTATATATTATAAATAATAATTTTTATAACCTTTTTATGTATAAAACATTTTGTCTTTACTTACCAAAGTTCTCATACAATTTCAACAAAATTATAAAGAAGAAAGAAAAAGTCAAACTTTATTATCATATCAATGTATACTATAATTATAATAAAATTATATTCTTTAATATATTTTAAGAATAATTTATACAATAAACAATTATATACATATAAATGTATATATACTCCAAACGTTATAATGTACATAATTGATTAAATGAAATTATTTCGCCTCATGCCTTATCTATATTTAACATATAATAAGATAACTATTATATAATATGATAGAGTATCTTTAACTAAATCTATTATATATAAGAAGATTTTAAATATATTTAATTATATTACAGCTCATGCCTTATACATATTAAATAATTATAATTTAGCATTATTTAACTAAAGATATAGAACATACCTTTCCAATACCCTCGTCTCCAGAATTATATTTTTTACTTCTAGGAAAAAGAGAGTAAAATATAATTCTGGAGACGAGGAGTATTGGAAAGGTATGTTCTATATCTTTTAATATAATAACGCTCCTGATTTATACTAAGATCTTTAATTATTTCTAAAAATGCAAGTAATTATTTAATTATATTACATGTATTAATTATATTATTCTAGATGTATATATTATTTCTTTATCTCTTCTTCCTTCCTCTTCTAACAAAATTCACTCTTTATTGCTTTTATCTTAAATAATTTTTATGTATGCCCTAATTTAAGAAATATTTTATATTTTTTCTTATTTTTATATATTTGAATACCCTAAATTCATCATAACACTTATTAATTCGCGTTAACCACTAATATAATGCCTGATTTTAAAAGGGTAGCTTTGATAGAGCTAATCATGTAATTTTTTACTTATATTATATACGTGATAGTGTTTCCTCTACCTCCTAGAAAACCAAACCTTCTCATGCAAACCACACCTACGTATACTATTCTTCCCCTTAATCTAACCTATTAAATTTTATAAAAAGATAAGCTAAGTCTAAGCTAATGGGTTCATACCCCGTTAATGAAATTATTTTCTCTTTTTTATGATTTTTCCGACTTCATCCTGATTTTTTTTCTTCCCGTTGATTTCAGGCTCTTTTCTTGCAATCTCCTCAACTTCATGATTTCTTATATGAGTAGGCTTAGAGCTTAACTTAATATCCTTCATTCCCCTAATTATAATTAAAATAAACCCTTATTTATCGGAAACTGCACTAAAATATTTTCTTATCCAAGCTTTAGGATCAACCTTCATTATTATATTCTCTTCTCTTAATTTGTCTTTACACCTAATCATCCAATCTTTTATTTTGATAGCCCTTTTACTTAAAATAGGAGCAGCTCCTTTCCATTTCTGATTTCCTCACGTTATAACAAAATTAAATTGACCTCAGATTATTATTCTTGTCTCAGTTCAAAAAATTGCTCCTATATATCTCACCTCTTATTTCATAATGAGTCAACCCTTAATCTTTATTATTTCATTATCAGCAATTATATCAGCTATTATCGGAGCAATCAATGGCCTTAATATTCTCAACCTGCGTAAAATTATAGCATTCTCTTCTATTAATCATCTATCTTGAATATTAATCGCCATCTCTATCAACGACTATTTATGATGAATATATTTCTCTTTTTACATTTTAATCTCATCTTCCGTTATCATCTTTTTCTACCTATTCCAAACTTATACCATCTCCCAACTTTCTAACACTTCATCATCAAACCCATATCTAACTCTTACCCTTCCATTCAGCTTATTATCCCTAGGGGGTCTCCCGCCTTTCTCCGGATTCATCCCAAAATGAATTATAATTCAAGCCATAATAACAAATAGTATATTTATTCCTTTATTTTTTCTAATCTTATCTTCCCTCATTACTATCTACTTCTACTTACGTATTTTAACTCCATTCATCCTATTCTATACTCCTTTATTAAATAATCACTTCAAATTCTCTTTATCCTCACTTGCCTATATAATCTTTATTATTATCTCTAACATTCTAAGACTATTGATCCCTATTCCTTTTATATATCCATAGGATTTTAAGTTATTTAAACTGTAAACCTTCAAAGTTTTTTAAAAAAGACCAACCTTTTAAATCCTAAGTTTAGGTGTACTTACACACATTTCTAGATTTGCAATCTAACGTCTTAAATTTAAACCACAAAACCTAATAAGAGAGTATCACTCGTTAATAGATTTACAATCTACCGCCTATACTACTCAGCCATCTTATT